AGTATTAGTAGCATAGCAAAAATGCGTTCCTCATTATTGTTTGCTCGCGGTAATTGTGGCCGATCGGGAGAATTGATGACTGCATCTTTGATGCACTGCTAGTACATCATTTGAGAATGATTAATTGGCTAATTGTAAATAGCCCCAGGGGCTATTTACAAGGGATTATCCCGGATCTACGCCAGGTATTGACGGTGATTCTCAAATATCGCAGAACAGAATGTGATACGATGAGATAGAATGCAATAGAAACAAAGAAAGGGAACGGGTTACCTACTCCTAACGGTCAAAACGAGCCCTTTCATTCAATTCTTCATTTTTTAATAAAAAATTAATCAAATCTCCCCAAGTAGGATTCGAACCTACGACCAATCAGTTAACAGCCGACCGCTCTACCACTGAGCTACTGAGGAACAACGGGTGATTCGATCTCATAAAGTTCAACTACCGTTCTCAACCCACGAACAATATGAGTCCGAAGCTTCCTTCGTAACTCCCAGAACTTCTTCGTAGTGGCTCCGTTCCATGCCCATTTCATAGGGAACCTCAAAACGGTTCTATTTCATTATACATTATATTATAAAATATCATTATAAAATTATAAAATAATAATAATAAAATATAATTTATAAAATATTATATCTATATTATATTCCAATTCCATTCATTTAATATCTCTTTGGAATCATTGACATAAGAGATGTCATTTATGGTCTTTTGATTTCTATATATTTAGAGTCTATTCCATATAGAGTCTATATGAAAATGAAAGTTTCAAAATTATCATTTATCATATAATAATCTAATAATCGAGAAATTGCAATACAAAAGAAAAGATTGCAATACAAAAGAAAAGTAGGAGGTTTGTGATGATTTTAAAAAATTTTCTATTAGGTAATCCATTATCCTTATGCATGAAGATAATGAATTCCGTTGTTATAGTTGGACTTTATTATGGATTTATGACCACGTTCCCCATAGGGCCCTCTTATCTCTTCCTTCTTCGAGCTTGGGTTATGGAAGAAGGAACCGAAAAGCAGATATCAGCAACAACCGGTTTTATTATGGGACAGCTTATGATGTTTATATCAATCTATTATGCGCCTCTGCATTTAGCATTGGGTAAACCTCATACAATAACTGTCCTAGTTCTACCATATCTTTTATTTCATTTCTTCTGGAACAATAAGAATAACTTTTTAGATTATGGATCTACTACTAGAAATGAAATACGTAATTTCAACATTCAATGTATATTTTTGAATAATTTTATTTTTCAATTATTCAACCATTTTATTTTACCAAGTTCAACACTAGCCAGATTAGTCAACATTTATATGTTTCGATGCAACAACAAGATGTTATTTGTAACGAGTAGTTTTATTGGTTGGTTAATTGGTCACATTTTTTTTATTAAGTGGATTGAATTAGTTGTATTCTGGATACGGCAAAATCATTCCATTCAATCTAATAAGTACCTTAAGTACCTTTTTTCAGAATTGAGAAATTCTCTGGCTCGAATCTTTAATATTCTCTTATTTATCACTTGTGTATACTATTTAGGCAGAATGCCTTTCCCTATTATTACTAAAAAACTCAAGGAAACCTCAGCAACGAGGACGAGGGAACGCGAGGAAAATGAGGAAGAAAGCGACATAGAAACAACTTCGGAACAAAAAGAAACTAAACAGGACGAAGAGGGATCCGCTGAGGAAAACCTTTCTTTTGGGTCCGAAGAAAAAGAAGATCCGCTTTGGTTTGAAAAACCGCTTGTCACTTTTCTTTTCGACTGTAAACGATGGAATCGTCCATTTCGATATATAAAAAATGATCGATTTGAAAATGCTGTACGAAATGAGATGTCACAATATTTTTTTTATACATGTCCAAGTGATGGAAAACAAAGAATATCTTTTACATATCCGCCGAGTTTAGCAACTTTTTCAGAAATGATAGAACGAAAGATATCTTTGTACACGACCGAAAAACTATCCCACGAGGATAATTATTGGGTTTATACTAATGAACAAAAAAAGCACACCTTGAGCAATGAATTAATAAATCGAATAAAAACTCTAGAAAAAAAAACAGGATCCCTTGTTCTAGATGTGCTAGAGAAAAGAATCAGATTATGCAATGATGAAAATGAAAAGGAATGCTTGCCTAAAATGTACGATCCTTTTTTAAACGGACCATATCGCGGAAAAATCACAAAATTATATTCACGTTCAATCAGGAATGATTTAATAACTTCTACAGATGCAGAGGAGTCCATAGAAATAGTCTGGATAAATAAAATTCACGGCCTACTTCCTAATGATTCAAAAAAAAAAGAATTTGAATATCAAAAGAATCTCTTTGATGGAGAATTTTTATCAACAAATATTGGTCATTCCTTAACCTCAATCGACGAAGTCCCATTTGAATCCCCACCCAGTCTTAATTTGAAAAAATTGTCTTTATTGGCAGAAGAAAAAAGAATTGATTCAGAAAAGCAAGCAAAATGTTTGCAATTGATATTCGATGTAGTTACAACTGATCACAATGATCAAACAATTAGAAATCAAAATAATCAATTTTTTTTTCCTGAACCTGAAATAGAAAAAATAAGAAAAGAGGTTCCTCGATGGTCATACAAATTGACCGACGATTTAGAAGAACAAGAGGAAGAAAATGAAGAAGAATTAACGGAAGATCATGAAATTCGTTCAAGAAAAGCCAAACGTGTTGTAATTTATACTGATAAGGAGGATATGACCAATACTATTAGTAATACTAGTGATAGTGATAATGATCAAGCAGAAGAGGTGTCTTTGATACGTTACTCACAACAATCGGATTTTCGTCGGGATCTAATCAAAGGATCCATGCGTGCTCAAAGACGTAAAACAGTTATTTGGGAAATGTTTCAAGCAAATGTGCATTCGCCACTTTTTTTGGATCAAATAGACAAAACATTTTTTCTCTCTTTTGACATCTCCGAAATGATGAATCTCATTTTTAGGGATTGGGTGGATAGAGAATCGGAATTTAAAATTATTAATTTGAATTCTTATTATGAGGAGGAAGAAAAAGAGGAAAATGCACGTCTAACAATAGCAGAAATTTGGGATAGCGTTATGCTTGCTCAAGCAATAAGAAGTTTTATGTTAGTAATCCAATCGATTCTTAGAAAATACATTGTATTGCCTTCGTTGATAATAGCTAAAAATGTCGGCCTTATGTTATTATTCCAACTCCCCGAGTGGTACGAGGATTTGCAAGATTGGAATAGAGAAATGCATGTTAAATGCACCTATAATGGTGTTCAATTATCAGAAACAGAATTTCCACAAGATTGGTTAACGGATGGTATTCAGATAAAAATTATATTTCCTTTCCGTCTGAAACCTTGGCGAAAATCTAAAGTACGATGGCGAAAATCTAAAGTACGATCCCATCATAGGGATACAATGAAAAAAAGGGGGAAAAAGCACCATTTTAGTTTTTTAACAGTCTGGGGAAGAGAAGCGGAACTCCCTTTCGGTTCTCCTCTAAAACAACCTTCTTTTTTTGAACCTATTTTAAAAGAGTTCAAAAAAAAAATGAGAAAAGTGGAAAAAACAATTTATCTTTCTATAGTTCTAAGAGTTTCTAAAAAAATGATAAAAAGGTTTTTAAGGATTTCAAAAGAAAAAATAAAACAGGTTAACGAAAAAGTTCTAGTTATAAAACGAATAATGAAAGAACTTGAAAAAAGAAACCTAATTTTTGTATTTAGATTTGGAAAAGAATCGGACGAAAATGGAAAAGATTCTATAATCAGTAATAAGATTACCGACGAATCAACCATTCGAATTCGATCCACGAATTGGACAAAACGTTCACTTATAGAAAAAAAAATAAAAGATCTTACTGATAGGACAACCACAATCAGGAATCAAATAGAACAAATCACAAAAGACAATAAAAAAATAATTCTAACTCTAGATATAAGTATTAGCCCTAACAAGACAAATTCTGCTGATAAAAATTCAGAATTGCAAAAACATATTTGGCAAATATTCAAAAGAAAGAGTACCCGATTAATACGTAAATTATACTACTTTCTCAAATATTTCATTGAAAAAATATACAGCGATATCCTTCTATGTACCATTAACATTCTTAGGACCAATGCACAACTTTTCCTTGAATCAACAAAAAAAATGAGCAATAAATTCTTTTACCACGATGAAACAAATCAAAAAGGGATTGATCAAACAAATAAAAATACAATTCATTTTATTTCGACAATGAAAAAGTCGATTTCTAATATTATTTCTAATATTAATAATAATAAGAATTCAAACATTTATTATGACTTATCCTTTTTGTCACAAGCATATGTATTTTATACATTATCACAAGTTCAAGTTAATAACAAAGATTACTTGAAATCTGTACTTCAATATCACGGAATCCGTCTTTTTCTTAAAGATAGAATCAAAGATTTTTGTGGGACACGAGGCCTATTTGATTCCAAACCAAAGCATAAGAAAGCTTATAAGTCTGGAATGAATAAATGGAAAAACTGGTTAAAGAATCATTATCAATACAATTTATCTCAATCTCAATGGTCTCAATTAGTACCACAAAAATGGAGAAATAGAGTCAATCAACGTTGTACAACTCAAAAAAAAAACTCAATAATATTTGATTCATATAAAAAAAACCAATTAATTCATTACGTGAAACAAAATGATTACGGAATAGACTCATGGACAGAACAAAAAGAAAAATTAAAAAAAAACTACAAATATGATCTTCTAGCACATAAATATGTGAATTATGAGAATGGAGGGGACTCATATATTTATGCATCGCCATCACAAGTAAACAGAGACAAAAAAATTCCATATAATTTCAATACACAGAAAACACAGAAACCCGAATCATTTTATGTACTAGTAGATATAGATATTAGTGATTATCTAGGAGAAGAATCTAGTCTATATGGAGAAAAAAATCTAGATAGAAAATACTTTGATTGTAGAATTCTCCGGTTTTGTTTTAGAAAAAATAGCGATATTGGTGCCTGGACTAATATGCATATTGGTACCAAGATTAATAAAAATACTAAAAAGAATTATCAAAAAATTTATAACAAAAATATTTATCCTTTCACGATTCATCAAAAAACAAAACCATTTAATAAAAGAAAAAAACTTTTTGATTGGATGGGAATGAATAAAGAAAGGCTATATCGTCCTATATCAAATCTGGAATCTTGGTTCTTCTCAGAATTTGGACTACTTTATGATGCATATAAGCGTAAACCATGGATTATACCAATTCAATTTCTTCTTTTAAACATTCATAGAGATAAGAATATTAGTCAAAATGAGAACATCAACAGAAATCAAAAAAAGGATCTTAATCTACGATCTAATAAAGAAGAATATCTTGGATTAGATATACAACAAGATACACAAAAACAAAAGAAAAAAGAAGATGTTGAAAAAAATGACACAGAATCAACCATTAAAAAACGTAGAAAGAAAAAACAATTCAAGAGTAAGAAGGAAGCGGAACTAGATTTATTACTGAAAAATTATTTAATTTTTCAATTAAAATGGGATGATTCTTTGGATCGCGGAATTATCAACAATATCAAGATATATTGTTTACTACTTAGACTTATAAATATAAGGAAAATGGCTATATCCTCAATTCGAAGAAAAGAGATGCGTCTAGATGTAATGTTGATTCAAGAAGATCCATCTATTACAGAATGGATAAAAAGGGGAATATTTATCATTGAACCAGTTCGTCTCTCTAAAAAATGGGATGAAGAATTTATTATATATCAAACCATAGGTATTTCATTGATCAATAAGAGTAAACAACAAACTGAAACTGATAAAAAAAGATATATAAAAGAAAAATATCTTGATGAGAGTCCTTTTGAGAAATCCATTTCACAACATAGCACTATGCTTGTGAGTGAAGATAAAAATAATTATGATTTATTTGTTCCTGAAAATATTCTATCTACTAGACGTCGTAGAGAGTTGAGAATCCTGATTTGTTTCAATTCCTGGAAGAGGAATGTTGTAGATGTAGATAGAAATCTAATATTTTTCAATGAAAACAACATAAGAAACTGTGGACAGTTTTTGAAAAAGGACAAGCATTTTAACACAAATGCAAATAAAAACAAATTAATTAAATTAAAATTATTTCTTTGGCCCAATTATCGATTAGAAGATTTAGCTTGTATGAATCGGTATTGGTTTGATACCAATAATGGTAGTCGTTTCAGTATGTTAAGAATACAGATGTATCCACAATACACTTCAGAATTAATTGATAATATATTTAAATAGTATATTTTAAATAGTATATTTAAATACACAAAAAATCAAATAAAAAATAATGGTAAATGTAAAATGGTAAATGTAAATATAGACTTTAACTTAAATATATACTTAAACTGAAATATATACTTAAACTGAAATATATGATTAATAAAATTTTCTATCTACATATATCTATATATATAGATATATGTAGATATAAATATATAATTAATATAGATATATTAATATTTAATTAATATATATATATAAATTGTATATTAGTATTTGTTTGTGATAGTATTTGTTTGGATATTGGTAGTATTAGTTTGGATATTGGTGAAATGACTTAAAGTCATTAGAAAGAATACTTAAAGTCATTAGAATATATTAGTAATTAAATTATATCAGTATATAGGTGTATAATATTGAAATCCAATTTTTAGTATTAAAATAAATAGTATTCAAATTCATTAAATTATTAATTAGTTTATTAATTAGTATAATAATATTAGTATTTAGTATATTTAATTAGTATAATAATATTAGTATAATAATTAATATATATAGTAAAATTACTAGTATATATAGTATAGTATATATTATATAATTTATATATATATTAATATATATATAAATTATATAATATATAATATTATATTATAATAACTTAATAACTTATATATATAATTTAAATATAATTTAATTTTATTAATTTGATTTTAATATAATTTATTAATATTATGTTATTATGTTACGTAATATATTATGTCAAAGTCATATATATAATCATGTGTAGTGTGTAGTGCGTGAGCGAGACATTTGATATACGAAGGCCGAAAGATATACATATATGTTGTGTTATATTATGATACATGATACTGAATTTAATGGCTTATCAACTAAATCTAGAAATGAATCGGCAAAATCTTCTTAGGTACAATACATACGATACAAAGAAATCATTCCCTTTGGTGAGTGCAGAAATATATTACACCTTTCTATCCAAATCAAATTAATAAATAATAAATAAATAATTCAAATTTGATTTGGATAGAAAAAACAGTATCGTATATACAAGAGTAAGAAGAAACCATTTTTGTGTCTACCAAAAAATGACCAACATTATTATTTCTGATCAGTAAAATTAAAAAAAAAAAAAATGGTAAATAAAATATGGATAGAAAAAACAGTATCGTATATACAAGAGTAAGAAGAAACCATTTTTGTGTCTACCAAAAAATGACCAACATTATTATTTCTGATCAGTAAAATTAAAAAAAAAAAAAATGGTAAATAAAATAAATGATTATAATAATTAGTTTATAATTATAAACTCAAAAACAAAAAATAAATTAATAAAAAGATTAATAAAAAAAATAAATAAAAAAAGAGATAAGACGAGATTCGCCCTCCCCCTACTAAATATTTAATTACTTCGCCCGCAAAGAAACTTATAACCCCAACACTGTTTGTAATTCCATCAATTATGCGTCTATCAAAAAAATGAGTTAGTTTAGCTAATCCTCTTATACTCCGGATTACAATCCTTGTGTAGAAAAAATCTATATAACCACGATTATACGACCAGTTATATATAACATTTACTATTTGGTCCAAAAAAGCTCTTTTAGGACTAGGACCTATTTTAACAAATGAATTGATTAAGTCCAAATTTTTGAAAGATGAATAAGCAGACCCATAAAAAATGGATGCTACAAATATTCCGAAAAAAGCTATACTTACTGAAAAAAATACATTTGTCAAAAATTCATACCAGTCTACGAAATGGTCCGAATTTGGATGTAAAAGATTTTTCGATGGAGCCAACCATTTCGATAATAGATCAAAATAGATTTCCCCTTGACCAAAAGCAATTCCTATGAATCCAACAAACAGAGTAAATACTACCAATATAAGCAAAGGAAATAACATAGTATTGTCCGATTCGTGGGGATACATAGAAGTATATTTTTTCAAAAAACGAGTAGTAAAGTATCGCATCCTATTTTTTACATTCCCATCAAATTGATATGTATTTTTAGGAAAAAAATAAACGCTTTCATTATTATTCATTGTCGTTGAGAAAAGTAAATTTATGTTGATCGTCTTAGGTACTTCTTTTCCCCATAAAGATATTGAATAAAATGAGTTATTTTTAGTTCCACTATAATTTTGAAAATTAACATGTAAATACCCTTCAAAGGTAAGCAAATACACCCGAAACATATAAAATGCGGTTAGTCCTGCTGTAAAATAAGCTATTACTGCAAAAATGGGCGAATACAACCAACTTTCACTAAGAATTTCATCTTTGGACCAAAAACAAGCAAGAGGTGGAATACCACAAAGAGAAAGTGTACCTAATAAAAACGTAGTTCTTGTAATTGGAACATATCTTGTTAAACCGCCCATAAGAACCATATTCTGACTTTTATCGGGTGAATATCCAACAAGTGGTTCCATTGAATGAATAATGGATCCGGATCCCAAAAACAATAATGCTTTAGAATAGGCATGAGTGATCAAATGAAATAAAGCAGCTCGATAAGAACCTAGCCCTAGGGCTAACATAATATAACCCAATTGAGACATTGTAGAATAGGCTAAACTTCTTTTAATATCTCTTTGAGCAAGAGCAAAAGTAGCTCCTAATAATAGTGTTATTACACCTATCAAAGAAATGATATTCATTATGTAAGGTATGCTTGTGAAAAGAGGAAGAAGCCGAGCCACAAGAAAAATTCCCGCCGCTACCATAGTAGCAGCATGTATAAGAGCCGAAATAGGAGTGGGTCCCTCCATGGCATCAGGTAACCATATGTGAAGAGGAAATTGTGCGGATTTTGCAACTGCACCAAGGAATAATAGGAAGGCACACAGAGTAGTAAATAAGGAATTAACCTCATTACTATAAATCAACTTATTAAATGTTTCGAACAAATCCCGAAATTCAAAACTTCCTGTTATCCAATAAAAACCTAGGATTCCCAATAACAAACCAAAATCCCCTACACGATTGGTTACAAAAGCTTTTTGGCAAGCGCTTGCTGCAATTGGTCGTGTAAACCAAAAACCTATCAATAAATACGAACACATTCCTACCAATTCCCAAAAAATATAAATTTGTATCAAATTTGAACTAGTAACTAATCCCAACATCGAAGCATTGAAAAAACTCATATAAGCAAAAAATCTCAAATATCCTTGATCATGAGACATATAATTGTCACTATAAATAAGAACCAAAATTCCAACAGTAGTGATTAATATTAACATTATAGAAGTAAGCGGATCAATAAAGTATCCGAACTCCAAGGAAAAATCATTATTGATGGTCCAAGACCATAGATATTGATAAATAAGACTTCCGTTTATTTGTTGAATAGACAAATTGACCGAAAAAACCATAGCTATGCTTAGCAGTAAAATACTAGGAAAAGCCCACATACGACGAATATTTTTTGTTGCCGTTGGAACAAGTAGAAGTCCAAATCCTATTGACATAGTAACAGGGAGTGGAAGAAAAGGTATTATCCATGCATATTGATATGTATGTTCCATAAGAAAGCAATTTTAATTTTTTTTTCTTATTAATTTAATTGTAATTGTTTCCGATTCACCAACTCTTATCTATTTCTATTTCGGAAAGAACAAGAATAAAAGAAATCAGCAAAAAAATTATGAAAAACTCAAAGAATTTAATTCTTAATTGATCTGATTTTTCCCATATATTATTAAATATTCCCATATATTATTAAATAATTCAAAAAGCTCCAATTTGTTTGATCAAATGATATGATCAAATGACTGGGTAAAAAAAGCGATTACCCGGTTATTCACTAAAGAAAGATAAATTTTTATTAAATTTAAATTAAGATCCAAAAAATATAAAATTTTTAATTATTCTACCGTTTTGGTGATTTATAACCATATAGTATAGTAAAAAAAGTTCCACCAACACAAAATAAAGCACTTGGTTCAGATATGGATCTAGTATCTGCTAATAACAAATTCAATAAAAAGGAACTTTATTATCTATTATAGTTTATAGTTAAAATTTTAATTAAAATAATTAAAGTAATTATCTAATTCACTGTGGAACTGATTGATTGAATTCCAATTCAATAGGAAAACTTATGCTTATTGTAAATGGAATCCTACAATATTTCTTATTTGGCATAGAACTGAAATAGTGAAATAGGATATTACTAGATATTATTAAAATTAATTACTTTTACCTGGTAATGCCCGTTTGTTTAAGAGACTAACTATAGTAGTTTTATATTTATATTATGAATAGGCACTCCGAAATTGATCAATTAAATTCATAGAAAAAAAAATTGAAATCATTTTAAATTATATAAGGAGATGGGGAAAGAGGCTTAATACTTTTTATTTATTAAATAAATGTATTATAAAAATAACAGACTAAAATCAAATATGAGTTAGTTGGAAACTTTTTTGTTCTTTTTGAATGGCAATCAACTTCTTTTTAGTGATAATTGATACCGTAAACACAGATTCAGATGGGACTATAAAATAAATAAACAATCAATACTAGCCCTTTCTTGATTTGAAGATTGTATTTGTACGTAATAGAGATACGAAAAAAAAAAAGCATAAAATAAACTAGAACTAGAATAAGAAAAGATTTTTATCAAAAGAAATTTTCTTTTCTAGTACAAAGACTGCATGGGATGTGCACAAAACAAATCAATAATATATTTTTTGTTTGTTAGGTAAGAAACTCTTTTTTTTTTATGTTATGCAAAATTTTTATCTATGTAATAAGTTAAGTAAAGTATAGATAATAAATAATGAAAAAGGACCGATCCTTTTTGAACAATACATGTCTTTCACATCCAATGAAAAAAATGACTAATTCCTTATTTTTGAATGGCAGTTCCAAAAAAACGTACTTCTATGTCAAAAAAACGTATTCGTAAAAGTATTTGGAAGAAAAAAGGATATTTGGCTGCGCTAAAGGCTTTTTCTTTAGCTAAATCAGTATCCACAGGATATTCAAAAAGTTTTTTTGTGCGACAAACAAGTAATAAGGCTTTGGACTAATCTGAATTGACATAGTTCAAATAATTAATAATTAAAGCTTTTATTTATTTTATAAAATGAATGGAATGGGTCGCATTAAATTAATTTGTGTTTTGTTTTAAATTCTTCAATATGAGCTAGAACTAACTGGTGTGATATGTAGAAGAAGATTTTCTCTGTTTATTATAACTAGGCTGGCTTTAACTATTATTATTTTTCTATTTTTTCTTTTAATTTAAATTAAAAGAAAAAATAGAAAAATAATATACGAAGTTTCTTTTTTTTTTTCATTATACTATAATTAAATTTCCCGAGATGGTAATTTTGACTTACGACACTAACTTTTTACAAAAAGTGCATTTATTATAAAATATAAACTTTTTTGTGAAAAGTAAATTACAATAGAGATTGCAACTCCTTTTTGTTATATGTCTAGTCCAATACCTAATTGATTTGTTTGGTAAATCCTCCCATATATGTTATACACAACAAGGAATACAATTAGTAATACAATTTAATGATACCGAGTTACGTAATATGTAAATAAAAAAAAAATAATAATTAATTTAAATTTAAACAATACAATATTACATTAAATCCTTGAGTCTCGACGATTCAAGATGAATGAGCTATTATTATTTCAAGCAAGCCGCCATGGTGAAATCGGTAGACACGCTGCTCTTAGGAAGCAGTGCTAGAGCATCTCGGTTCGAGTCCGAGTGGCGGCATCCTCTAAAAATAACATTATAAATCCTATAATTTATTTAATTCCATATTTGAATTCTGTATGTAATTGGACTCCTTCTTTTATGATATTTGTAACTTTAGAACATATATTAAATCATATCTCTTTTTCGATCATTTCAATTGTAATTACGATTCATTTGATGACCTTTTTCGTCCACGAAATCGTGGGATTATGTGATTCGTCGGAAAAGGGGATGATAGCTACTTTTTTGTCGATAACAGGATTATTAGTTATTCGTTGGATTTATTCGGGACATTTCCCATTAAGTAATTTATACGAATCATTAATGTTCCTTTCGTGGAGTTTCGCTATAATTCATATGATTCCATATTTTAGGAATCATAAAAATAAAAACGATTTAAGCGCAATAACCACACCAAGTGCTATTTTTACTCAAGGCTTCGCTACTTCGGGTCTTTCAACTGAAATGCGTCAATCCGCAATATTAGTACCTGCTCTACGGTCCCATTGGTTAATGATGCATGTAAGTATGATGTTATTGAGTTATGCAGCTCTTTTAGTTGGATCCTTATTTTCAATTGCTCTTCTAGTCATTACATTTCGAAAAAATATCGAAAGTTTTGGTAAAAACAAGAATTTTTTAATTAGGTCATTTTTCTTTAGTGAGATGGAATGCTTGAATGAAAACAGAAATATTTTACAAAATACTTCTTTTTCTTCTTTTAAAAATTATTACAAATATCAATTGGTACAAAGATTGGATTATTGGAGTTCTCGTGTCATTAGTCTAGGGTTTACTTTTTTAACTATGGGCATTCTCTCTGGAGCAGTATGGGCTAATGAAGCATGGGGATCCTATTGGAATTGGGACCCTAAAGAAACTTGGGCATTTATTACTTGGACCATATACGCGATTTATTCACATACTAGAACAACCAAAAGTTGGCAAGGTACGAATTCGGCAATTGTGGCTTCTATAGGATTTCTGATAATTTGGATATGCTATTTTGGGGTTAATCTATTAGGAATAGGACTGCATAGTTATGGTTCATTCATATTAACTTAGATACTAATTTATTAATTTAGATACTAATTTAGTTTAGCATCTAATTGAATAAACTTATTGAAAATAAATAAAAAAAAAATCGTCCCACAGATAAAGAAAAAGAAAGTTTGTGTAAGTTTTTTTGAGAACCGTTTGACTTTTTGAGTCAAACGGTTCTCAAAAAGTCAAACGGTTCTCAAAAAAACTTGAGATGTAATGCATCCCATTACAATTCCAATTCACTTCCCATAATGATAATTTTCTGTTTTATTCATGAAGACTACCTATCATAATAATTAGATAGAATAGCTTGTACCTTGTCAACTGATAATGAAATAACCAAATCGGGATAAATACCAATCGCTATTACGGGTAAAAAGATACAGATCGAAACAAATAGTTCTCGTGGTCCAGAATCCACAAAAAAAGAGTTTGGAAGATTGAATAACTTGTATCCATAGAACATCTGGCGTGACATAGATAATGAATAAATAGGAGTTAATATCATCCCAATTGCCATTACAAAAGTAATTAGTATTTTTGGTATTAAAAGATATTTTGGACTGGTAATTATTCCAAAAAATACTACTGATTCCGCAACAAAACCACTCATTCCGGGCAATGCAAGAGAAGCCATTGAGAAACTACTGAACATAGTAAAGATTTTTGGCATTGGAATAGATATCCCTCCCATTTCGTCAAGATAAACAAGACGTATTCTATCACAACTTGTTCCCCCCAAGAAAAAAAGGGCAGCACCAATAAATCCATGAGAGAGTAATTGTAAAATAGCTCCATTAAGTCCTGTGTTGGTTATTGAACCAATTCCTATAATTGTGAAACCCATGTGAGATATGGAAGAATAGGCTATTCTCTTTTTTAAATTGCGTTGACCGAGAGAGGCTGAAGCGGCATAAATTATTTGTATTGTTCCCACTATTACTAACCATGGGGAAAATATGGAATGAGCATGGGATAAAAATTCCATATTAATCCGAATCAATCCATATGCTCCCATTTTTAATAAGATTCCGGCTAGAAGCATACATGTACTGTAATGTGCTTCCCCATGGGTATCTGGTAACCATGTATGTAGGGGTATAATCGGTGACTTGACAGCATAAGCAATAAGAAAGCCAAAATATAATATTATTTCCAATGCTACAGGATACGATTGATTAGCTAATGTTTCAAAATTTAATGTTGGTTCATTGGAACCATATAAACCCATACCGAGAACTCCTATTAAAAGAAAAATGGAACCCCCGGCAGTGTATAAAATAAACTTTGTAGCCGAGTACAGACGTTTTCCCCCCCCCCACGTGGATAAAAGCAAATAAACAGGAATTAATTCTAATTCCCACATGATAAAAAAAAGTAAAAGGTCTCTAGAAGAAAATGATCCTATTTGACCACTGTACATTGCTAACATCAGAAAATGAAACAATCGCGAATCTCGAGTAACTGGCCAAGCCGCTAAAGTAGCTAAAGTAGTGATAAATCCTGTCAATAAAATAGGTCCTATTGAAAGTCCATCGATCCCCAGTCTCCAGTGAAAATCAAAAATATTTATCCATTTGAAATCCTCTTCTAATTGGATTAACGGATCGTCCAATTGAAAATGATAACAGAATGCATAGGTCGTTATAAGAAGTTCCAATAAACATATACCCATAGTATACCATCGAACTACCTTATTTCCCCTATGCGGGAGAAAAAAAATGGAAGAGCCCGCGAATATAGGAAAAACAACAATTATTGTTAACCAAGGAAAATAACTCGTGGTAAAGACAAGATACGCTTTGACCACAAAAACCCGTACTCAATATCAATAAAATAATTTTTTATTTAATTCTGAGCACGGGTTTTTGTCAGTAAAGAGGAATAAAATGATTCAAGTGGATTTTTTTATAACGTATCAATAAGCTAGGGCCATACTGCGAGTTGTCTCATGCCATAAATAAACACGGACACTCAAAAAATCTGTTGGACAGGCGGATTCACATCTCTTACAACCTACACAGTCCTCGGTTCTTGGAGCGGAGGCAATTTGCTTAGCTTTACATCCCGGCCAAGGTATCATTTCCAAAACATCCGTAGGGCAGGCCCGTACACATTGAGTACACCCTATACATGTATCATAAATCTTTACTGAATGTGACATTGGATCTATAAGCTTCGGTTTTGAACATAAAAATTTTCGATCTGGTTCTGGTAAAATCAATAATAAATAAATCCATATATTGTAGACACCAGACGAATCAGTGGTTTATCAGAATTTTTTTAGAATCTATATACTTCTGGATCTGTTCATGAGAAGAGGGCCGAGAGACTTTGATTTCTATTTCACCAAACATAATGATATGAATTGTCCATATTACATGCTAATACTAACTAGTACTAATAAAATAAAACTATAAAAACCAGCGAATATAACTGATAAAATAAAAAATATTAATATTAATTATGTTAGTACTAATTAATCATATTTTATAATAAACTATAAAATTATGAACTATATAATATATGAACTATAAACTATATCTATATAACATTATAAAAATATATATAACATTATATTATAAAAATATAATATTATAAAACTATAACTATATATATAATATTATATATTATACATATTATGTTATGTATATTATATATAATTATAGATTAGGTAAAGCTTATAATTATAGATTAGGTAAAGCTTTGTGATAAGGCATATCTAATATTTTATTTATTTTTTTTTTCATTTCAAATTCGGTTAAGTTAGTATATATATATATATTATTTGCTATTCAGTCAGTTTAAAATATTATTCATTATTCAGTTTATTTATTATCTATTATTATATCATACTTAGTAATATTACACATATATATTATATAATTATACATATATAATTATACAATACATGATAAATATATGGTTTGTTTGTATATATGCATTTTTTTATTATCTTGGCATACATATATTATCTTGGCATATATAATTAGTATATGGTATGTGTTTCAATTTTATTTATTTTATTCTATTATTAAATATTAATATTAAATTATATAATTATATTTATATAAATTATATTTATATATGAATATGATAATTTATTACAATTTAATTATATCATTAGGACTATTTATTCAACAAATTTGATTGATTAATACGCGTTGATTTTCTGTTACGATAGATCGACGAAACAATAGCTAGACCAATAGCGGCTTCAGCCGCTGCAATAGCTATAACAAAGATCGAAAAAATGTCTCCTTTTAATTGTCGATTATCAAATAAATCAGAAAATGTGACAAGATTAATATTAACCGAATTTAGTATAAGTTCAAGACACATAAGTGCTCTAACCATGCTTCGACTTGTGATCAGTCCATAAATACCGATAGAAAACAAATATGCACTCAAAAAAAGTACATGCTCAAACATCATTGACAAACTCCTTATCAATCTCAATTGATTTCAACAAACAATTCAACTGCTTTAAGTTTTTTCTAAACTAAAATAATAATTTAAGAAAGTCATAATTCCAGGACAAAATCTAGGACAAAAGAAAGCGTTCACGATAGAAAAGATAGAAAAGGGGGGTAGAATCAAATACCTTAGAATACTTTTTATATGTGGGTCTCTTAGATTAATATCATTCATATATATATGAACTATAAATATTACATATGAACTATAAATATCAAAATATATTTGAAGGGAAATAAATGTCCTAACGATAACACATGACAAAAAGGCCTATTTTGAGGAGTGTTAATCTTAAGTATTTTATTAATACTAAGTATTTAGTATTTATAAGTAAGTATTTAATTTATAAGTATTTAGTAATTAAGTAATTATTAATTAAAGAATACTAATTTAAATAATACTAATACTAATTAAATAATACTAATTAAGTATTTACTAATTATATAATACTTAATACTATAATCATTTTTATTATTGACGAGCCATAGTAATTGCACCTATCAAGGCAACTAAAAGAATTATAGAAATGAGTTCAAATGGAAGAAAAAAATCTGTTGATAAATGAATCCCAATTTGTTGAACATTACTTATAAGGTCCTGCTCTATAATGTGGTTTGATTTTGTAGTCCAAATAATCCCATACCATGATGTATCTGGGATAGTAGTAATTAGTGAAAAAAGAATACTTGTACAAACCAGCGAAGTAACCCCATCTCCCACGGTCCAAAGAAAGAAATCGTTGGAATATTCTGAACCCTTCATAAACATCACAGCAAATATGATTAAGACATTTATAGCTCCCACATAAATAAGGAGCTGTGCAGCGGCTACAAAATAGGAGTTCAATAGAATATAGAATAAGGATACACAAACAAGAACCAATCCCAAAGAAAAGGCAGAATAAATTGGATTGGTAAATAAAACTACTCCTAGGCCTCCTAATATAAGAGCTGATCCCAGAAATACTACAAGAATATCATGTATTGGTCCAGTTAAATCCATTATGTATAATGTATAAAATATAGATAAGTTGAAATTTTTTATGACCCTTTTGAATAATCCAGAAAAAAAAAGTTACCCTTTTTTTTTCTTCTTGTATATGCTATATCCCTAATTGAATTAAATCTTAATGTAGTGTGAATTTATGTAGTGGATTAATGTAGATATATTTATATTATATTTATTTAATTTATATTATTATTTATAATTTATATTATAATTTATATATTATTTATAATTTATATTTATTTATATTTAATTTATTATATTTTAATTATATAATATTTATTTTTATATTTTAATTATATATTATTATTTAATTATAATTTATTTATTCATTAATTTATTTAAATATATTAAAATTATATTTATATTAATGTATATTAATTTTATATTAAATATTAATGTATATTAAATTATATATAATATATTAAATTATATATAATAGTTTATAGTATATTTATATTAAATTATATTTATATATAATATAAATTATATATAATTATATAATATATAAATATATGATATATTATATATAAATATTATAAATATAAAACATATAAACATATATATAAACATACATATATATAAACATATATATAAAATAAACATATATATAAATGAAATAAATATATCAAATATATATATCAAATCAATAATATATATAATATATATTATATCAAATAATATATATTATATCAAATTATATCAAAATCAAAAAAGGATCTTACTAATTTGTAACTGTCCTTGAATGAGGGGGTTTATCCTTGTCTATTTTGTTGATTTGAGTTGAATTCATAACTGTTTGAATTGTGTAATCTTCAATTATTGATATTGGTAACCGACCCAATGCAATTTGATTATAATTCAATTCGTGGCGATCATAAGCAGAAAGTTCATATTCTTCAGTCATTGATAAACAGTTTGTTGGACAATACTCAACACAGTTACCACAAAAAATACAGACCCCAAAATCAATACTATAATTAAGCAATTGTTTCTTTTTAATATCTGCTTCCAATCTCCAATCTACAACGGGTAGATCTATAGGGCATACACGAACACATACTTCACAAGCAATACATTTATCGAATTCAAAATGGATTCGACCCCGGAAACGCTCCGATGTGATTGATTTTTCATAAGGATATTGAATAGTTACGGGTAAACGATTTGCATGAGATAAGGTAATTATAAAACCTTGACCAATATACCTTGCAGCTCGTACTGTTTGTTGACCATAATTCATGAATCCAGTCAGCATAGGAAACATATCGTATATATCAATGAAATAAAGAAATTAAAATTTCTTTCTCTTGTTTGATTGAAGAGGTTATGAATCTAGAATAGCGTTATTGCATTCTGTTATTTATAGTGAAACAAGTTGGAAAGAAGTTGTCAATAATAGATTACCTAGAGAAATAGGTAAAAGAAATTTCCATCCAAGATTTAATAGTTGGTCCATTCTCATCCTAGGCAAAGTCCATCTTGTTGTGATAGGAATAAACAGGAACAGATAGACTTTAGCTAATGTAATGAAGATACCAATTGTCATTCCAAAGATCCCCCCCATTTTATTTATTCCAAAAAATGCAGGAATAAATATGTACGGAAGAGATAAATTCCACCCCCCTAAGTAAAGAACTGTTACAAATAATGAAGAAACTAATAAATTTAGATAAGAAGCGACGTAAAACAAACCGTATTTGATACCTGAATATTCGGTTTGATAACCTGCTACTAATTCCTCCTCTGCTTCTGGTAAATCAAAAGGTAATCTCTCACATTCTGCTAGAGAAGAAATTAAAAAAACTATAAATCCTATAGGCTGACGCCACAGATTCCACCCCCCAAAACCATATTTTGACTGTGCCTCAACTATATCAACTGTACTTGAACTATTAGATAATTATAGTCGGCGATAACATCACAGTTTCCGTCGCTATTCCAGAACCGTACATGAAACCTCAGTTTCATACGGCTCCTCTACGGCCACAAACAAATATAAGGACTAGTTCGGTATTAACATTAATTATCTATTTGGGATAAATAGAATAAAGATAGATTGGAGAGAGAGTCCAAAATTAGACCGAGGTAATTCTGTTTGCTAGAAAAAAGCGCTTTTGAATTAATCTCATTCTCTTAAAAAGAAATTTTTTTTGTTCAGTAATAATTTATTACTTCAATAATAAAATACTCATTTTTGTAAATAGAAATAAACAGTTCGCCCCATCTTTTTTTATTAGATTACGAAAAAGAAAGAATTAGCCACTAATTCATGAATTTTTGTAAGAATTGCATATGCACGGATACAGTAAAGAAAGAATAACTAAAAAAAATTTATTATTCAGTTATTTTCCCATTCCATATATTGATATTGCATTCTGTTTCTTTTGTTCCTGTTCTTGTTTCTCAGAAGAGAGAGGGGGTACTCTGAAAAAGAGGATTAATTCGTTCTTGATAGTCGTTTCTTTAATCAGTGAATAGGAGCATACTCTAGATTGGAATCCTATAAGGAAGTACTGCTTTATCATTTCTACCAACTTAAAGCCCTTATTTTGATTCATTTTATGCGTAAATGCCTCTTTTGAGACTTTACATTATCTCTATTACTAATCTTTTGTGTATCTTGGTGTTCCTACTTGTCTACTCATTTTGATTGATCTCCCATATGGTAATACGTACAAGACTATAGTTGAAACTCCATACAGTTGATCCTTTGTACCCGCTTCAAGACATGAAGACTAATCAAACAATTTCAATCTTGGGGTAAACGGTTTACACTGCTTATGTTTACTTCCACTTTACTCTTGTACATAGGGAATGAGAATTAATTTTCTTACTGCGAATTTATAAGCTGTTTTGTTTCACTCATATGACTATCTAGTTTAACCCATTGACCTAAATCTGAATGATGAATAAAAAAATAACTATATCTATTCAACACATTTAATCCATTTCCTAAAAATAAAGAAAAGTTCATGTTCTAACGAATCACACGTAGAGATATTGATAACACACATGGAGTTAATGGTATTTCATAACTAATGGATTGAGCAGCAGCTCGTAAACCACCTGAAAAAGAATATTTATTATTCGACCCATATCCTGACATAAGAAGTCCAATAGGAGCAATACTTGAAATGGCAATCCATAAGAAAACACCTATACTGAGATCGGCTAGAACAAGGTGATACCCAAAAGGAATTACTAAATAACTTAGTAAAATAGATACGACCGCTATTGTTGGCCCGGCACTGAACAAACGACTATCCCCTCTAGACGGTAGGAGGTCCTCTTTAAAAAGTAGCTTGGTACCATCCGCTAAAGCTTGAAGAATTCCTAACGGACCGGCATATTCAGGTCCAATACGTTGTTGTATCCCTGCGGATATTTCTCTTTCTAACCACACAATTACTAGCACACCTATTATGATTCCAAATATCAGGATAAAAATAGGGACAAAGAGCCATATAAGTTCATAAACCTCTTTTAAGAATTCCGATCCAGAAAAAGAATTAATAGTTTGTACTTCTGTTATATCAATTATCATTTCAACGATCAACTTCTCCCATAATAATATCTACACTACCTAGTATCGTCATGATATCAGCCAATTTCATTCTTTTAACTAGCTGAGGCAAAATTTGCAAATTGATGAAACCCGGCGGACGAATTTTCCATCTCCAGGGGAAAACACTCTGATCTCCTATAAGAAAAATGCCTAATTCCCCTTTTGGGGCTTCTACTCTGACGTAAAGTTCTTGTTTTGACAATTCAAAATTGGGTGAAGGTTTTTTACTAATGAATCTATATTCAAAATCATTCCATTCGGAATCTTTTGCTCTATCAAAGCGTCGGACTTCTAAATTTTCATAGGGTCCCCCCGGAATTCCTTCTAGAGCCTGTTGAATAATTTTTATGGATTCCGTCATTTCACCGATTCGTACTAAATAACGAGCTAATGAGTCTCCTTCTTTTTGCCATTGGATTTCCCAATCGAATTCATTGTAACACTCATATTGATCAACTTTACGAAGATCCCATTGGATTCCGGAAGCTCGTAACATTGGTCCCGATAAGCCCCAATTTATTGCTTCCTCTCCCCCAATAATGCCTACTCCCTCAACTCTTTCCAAAAAAATGGGATTTAGCGTAATAAGTTTTTGATATTCGTCAACTCCTGTTAAAAAATAATCGCAAAAATCCAAACATTTATCTATCCAGCCATGAGGTAAATCAGCAGCGACTCCTCCGATACGGAAATAATTATGCATCATTCGCATACCTGTGGCAGCTTCAAATAGATCATATATCAATTCCCTCTCTCTGAAAATATAGAAAAAGGGAGTCTGTGCACCAATATCCGCCATAAAAGGACCAAGCCATAACAAATGAGAAGCTATACGACTCAGCTCTAGCATAATTACTCTGATATAGCTGGCTCTTTTAGGTACTTGAATATTTCCCAATTGTTCTGGTGCATTTACTGTTATTGCTTCTGTGAACATAGTAGCTAGATAATCCCAACGCGTTACATAAGGCAAATATTGTACAATTGTTCGGTTTTCCGCAATTTTTTCCATCCCTCTGTGTAAATAACCTAGTATGGGTTCACAGTCAATAACATCTTCACCATCAAGAGTAACGATCAGTCGAAGAACACCATGCATTGATGGGTGGTGAGGACCCATATTGACTATCATAAGATTTTTTCTTGTAGCCTGTACAGTCATATCTTTTTTCCCCAATTCATTATTCTATGAATTTTTCAAAATGAGGTTCGGTCAAAATCAAACAAAATATGAAAATCTAAAAAAAATGGTTCAAACTAATCTTTGAATTAATGAGTTTTTGTTGAATTAACGAGTTTTTGGCTCTCGAATATCCAACTGACCCATTAATTTCTTATAACGTACTCTATTTTTCTTTGACAAATACGCCAACAGGCGTTGACGTTTTCCCAGAATTATTTGTAAACCCCTCTGGGATAAAAAATCTTTTTTATGCAATTCCAAATGTAAAGTAAGTCTCCGTATCTTATTGGTGAAACTGAATACTTGAAATTCGACAGACCCCTTATTTTCTTCTTTTTCTTCTTGTTCTTGTGAAATAATCGAGATAAATGAATTTTTGACCATATTTTATTTACCATTTTTTTTTTTTTTAATTTTACTGATCAGAAATAATAATGTTGGTCATTTTTTGGTAGACACAAAAATGGTTTCTTCTTACTCTTGTATATACGATACTGTTTTTTCTATCCATATTTTATTTACCATTTTTTTTTTTTTTAATTTTACTGATCAGAAATAATAATGTTGGTCATTTTTTGGTAGACACAAAAATGGTTTCTTCTTACTCTTGTATATACGATACTGTTTTTTCTATCCAAATCAAATTTGAATTATTTATTTATTATTTATTAATTTGATTTGGATAGAAAGGTGTAATATATTTCTGCACTCACCAAAGGGAATGATTTCTTTGTATCGTATGTATTGTACCTAAGAAGATTTTGCCGATTCATTTCTAGATTTAGTTGATAAGCCATTAAATTCAGTATCATGTATCATAATATAACACAACATATATGTATATCTTTCGGCCTTCGTATATCAAATGTCTCGCTCACGCACTACACACTACACATGATTATATATATGACTTTGACATAATATATTACGTAACATAATAACATAATATTAATAAATTATATTAAAATCAAATTAATAAAATTAAATTATATTTAAATTATATATATAAGTTATTAAGTTATTATAATATAATATTATATATTATATAATTTATATATATATTAATATATATATAAATTATATAATATATACTATACTATATATACTAGTAATTTTACTATATATATTAATTATTATACTAATATTATTATACTAATTAAATATACTAAATACTAATATTATTATACTAATTAATAAACTAATTAATAATTTAATGAATTTGAATACTATTTATTTTAATACTAAAAATTGGATTTCAATATTATACACCTATATACTGATATAATTTAATTACTAATATATTCTAATGACTTTAAGTATTCTTTCTAATGACTTTAAGTCATTTCACCAATATCCAAACTAATACTACCAATATCCAAACAAATACTATCACAAACAAATACTAATATACAATTTATATATATATATTAATTAAATATTAATATATCTATATTAATTATATATTTATATCTACATATATCTATATATATAGATATATGTAGATAGAAAATTTTATTAATCATATATTTCAGTTTAAGTATATATTTCAGTTTAAGTATATATTTAAGTTAAAGTCTATATTTACATTTACCATTTTACATTTACCATTATTTTTTATTTGATTTTTTGTGTATTTAAATATACTATTTAAAATATACTATTTAAATATATTATCAATTAATTCTGAAGTGTATTGTGGATACATCTGTATTCTTAACATACTGAAACGACTACCATTATTGGTATCAAACCAATACCGATTCATACAAGCTAAATCTTCTAATCGATAATTGGGCCAAAGAAATAATTTTAATTTAATTAATTTGTTTTTATTTGCATTTGTGTTAAAATGCTTGTCCTTTTTCAAAAACTGTCCACAGTTTCTTATGTTGTTTTCATTGAAAAATATTAGATTTCTATCTACATCTACAACATTCCTCTTCCAGGAATTGAAACAAATCAGGATTCTCAACTCTCTACGACGTCTAGTAGATAGAATATTTTCAGGAACAAATAAATCATAATTATTTTTATCTTCACTCACAAGCATAGTGCTATGTTGTGAAATGGATTTCTCAAAAGGACTCTCATCAAGATATTTTTCTTTTATATATCTTTTTTTATCAGTTTCAGTTTGTTGTTTACTCTTATTGATCAATGAAATACCTATGGTTTGATATATAATAAATTCTTCATCCCATTTTTTAGAGAGACGAACTGGTTCAATGATAAATATTCCCCTTTTTATCCATTCTGTAATAGATGGATCTTCTTGAATCAACATTACATCTAGACGCATCTCTTTTCTTCGAATTGAGGATATAGCCATTTTCCTTATATTTATAAGTCTAAGTAGTAAACAATATATCTTGATATTGTTGATAATTCCGCGATCCAAAGAATCATCCCATTTTAATTGAAAAATTAAATAATTTTTCAGTAATAAATCTAGTTCCGCTTCCTTCTTACTCTTGAATTGTTTTTTCTTTCTACGTTTTTTAATGGTTGATTCTGTGTCATTTTTTTCAACATCTTCTTTTTTCTTTTGTTTTTGTGTATCTTGTTGTATATCTAATCCAAGATATTCTTCTTTATTAGATCGTAGATTAAGATCCTTTTTTTGATTTCTGTTGATGTTCTCATTTTGACTAATATTCTTATCTCTATGAATGTTTAAAAGAAGAAATTGAATTGGTATAATCCATGGTTTACGCTTATATGCATCATAAAGTAGTCCAAATTCTGAGAAGAACCAAGATTCCAGATTTGATATAGGACGATATAGCCTTTCTTTATTCATTCCCATCCAATCAAAAAGTTTTTTTCTTTTATTAAATGGTTTTGTTTTTTGATGAATCGTGAAAGGATAAATATTTTTGTTATAAATTTTTTGATAATTCTTTTTAGTATTTTTATTAATCTTGGTACCAATATGCATATTAGTCCAGGCACCAATATCGCTATTTTTTCTAAAACAAAACCGGAGAATTCTACAATCAAAGTATTTTCTATCTAGATTTTTTTCTCCATATAGACTAGATTCTTCTCCTAGATAATCACTAATATCTATATCTACTAGTACATAAAATGATTCGGGTTTCTGTGTTTTCTGTGTATTGAAATTATATGGAATTTTTTTGTCTCTGTTTACTTGTGATGGCGATGCATAAATATATGAGTCCCCTCCATTCTCATAATTCACATATTTATGTGCTAGAAGATCATATTTGTAGTTTTTTTTTAATTTTTCTTTTTGTTCTGTCCATGAGTCTATTCCGTAATCATTTTGTTTCACGTAATGAATTAATTGGTTTTTTTTATATGAATCAAATATTATTGAGTTTTTTTTTTGAGTTGTACAACGTTGATTGACTCTATTTCTCCATTTTTGTGGTACTAATTGAGACCATTGAGATTGAGATAAATTGTATTGATAATGATTCTTTAACCAGTTTTTCCATTTATTCATTCCAGACTTATAAGCTTTCTTATGCTTTGGTTTGGAATCAAATAGGCCTCGTGTCCCACAAAAATCTTTGATTCTATCTTTAAGAAAAAGACGGATTCCGTGATATTGAAGTACAGATTTCAAGTAATCTTTGTTATTAACTTGAACTTGTGATAATGTATAAAATACATATGCTTGTGACAAAAAGGATAAGTCATAATAAATGTTTGAATTCTTATTATTATTAATATTAGAAATAATATTAGAAATCGACTTTTTCATTGTCGAAATAAAATGAATTGTATTTTTATTTGTTTGATCAATCCCTTTTTGATTTGTTTCATCGTGGTAAAAGAATTTATTGCTCATTTTTTTTGTTGATTCAAGGAAAAGTTGTGCATTGGTCCTAAGAATGTTAATGGTACATAGAAGGATATCGCTGTATATTTTTTCAATGAAATATTTGAGAAAGTAGTATAATTTACGTATTAATCGGGTACTCTTTCTTTTGAATATTTGCCAAATATGTTTTTGCAATTCTGAATTTTTATCAGCAGAATTTGTCTTGTTAGGGCTAATACTTATATCTAGAGTTAGAATTATTTTTTTATTGTCTTTTGTGATTTGTTCTATTTGATTCCTGATTGTGGTTGTCCTATCAGTAAGATCTTTTATTTTTTTTTCTATAAGTGAACGTTTTGTCCAATTCGTGGATCGAATTCGAATGGTTGATTCGTCGGTAATCTTATTACTGATTATAGAATCTTTTCCATTTTCGTCCGATTCTTTTCCAAATCTAAATACAAAAATTAGGTTTCTTTTTTCAAGTTCTTTCATTATTCGTTTTATAACTAGAACTTTTTCGTTAACCTGTTTTATTTTTTCTTTTGAAATCCTTAAAAACCTTTTTATCATTTTTTTAGAAACTCTTAGAACTATAGAAAGATAAATTGTTTTTTCCACTTTTCTCATTTTTTTTTTGAACTCTTTTAAAATAGGTTCAAAAAAAGAAGGTTGTTTTAGAGGAGAACCGAAAGGGAGTTCCGCTTCTCTTCCCCAGACTGTTAAAAAACTAAAATGGTGCTTTTTCCCCCTTTTTTTCATTGTATCCCTATGATGGGATCGTACTTTAGATTTTCGCCATCGTACTTTAGATTTTCGCCAAGGTTTCAGACGGAAAGGAAATATAATTTTTATCTGAATACCATCCGTTAACCAATCTTGTGGAAATTCTGTTTCTGATAATTGAACACCATTATAGGTGCATTTAACATGCATTTCTCTATTCCAATCTTGCAAATCCTCGTACCACTCGGGGAGTTGGAATAATAACATAAGGCCGACATTTTTAGCTATTATCAACGAAGGCAATACAATGTATTTTCTAAGAATCGATTGGATTACTAACATAAAACTTCTTATTGCTTGAGCAAGCATAACGCTATCCCAAATTTCTGCTATTGTTAGACGTGCATTTTCCTCTTTTTCTTCCTCCTCATAATAAGAATTCAAATTAATAATTTTAAATTCCGATTCTCTATCCACCCAATCCCTAAAAATGAGATTCATCATTTCGGAGATGTCAAAAGAGAGAAAAAATGTTTTGTCTATTTGATCCAAAAAAAGTGGCGAATGCACATTTGCTTGAAACATTTCCCAAATAACTGTTTTACGTCTTTGAGCACGCATGGATCCTTTGATTAGATCCCGACGAAAATCCGATTGTTGTGAGTAACGTATCAAAGACACCTCTTCTGCTTGATCATTATCACTATCACTAGTATTACTAATAGTATTGGTCATATCCTCCTTATCAGTATAAATTACAACACGTTTGGCTTTTCTTGAACGAATTTCATGATCTTCCGTTAATTCTTCTTCATTTTCTTCCTCTTGTTCTTCTAAATCGTCGGTCAATTTGTATGACCATCGAGGAACCTCTTTTCTTATTTTTTCTATTTCAGGTTCAGGAAAAAAAAATTGATTATTTTGATTTCTAATTGTTTGATCATTGTGATCAGTTGTAACTACATCGAATATCAATTGCAAACATTTTGCTTGCTTTTCTGAATCAATTCTTTTTTCTTCTGCCAATAAAGACAATTTTTTCAAATTAAGACTGGGTGGGGATTCAAATGGGACTTCGTCGATTGAGGTTAAGGAATGACCAATATTTGTTGATAAAAATTCTCCATCAAAGAGATTCTTTTGATATTCAAATTCTTTTTTTTTTGAATCATTAGGAAGTAGGCCGTGAATTTTATTTATCCAGACTATTTCTATGGACTCCTCTGCATCTGTAGAAGTTATTAAATCATTCCTGATTGAACGTGAATATAATTTTGTGATTTTTCCGCGATATGGTCCGTTTAAAAAAGGATCGTACATTTTAGGCAAGCATTCCTTTTCATTTTCATCATTGCATAATCTGATTCTTTTCTCTAGCACATCTAGAACAAGGGATCCTGTTTTTTTTTCTAGAGTTTTTATTCGATTTATTAATTCATTGCTCAAGGTGTGCTTTTTTTGTTCATTAGTATAAACCCAATAATTATCCTCGTGGGATAGTTTTTCGGTCGTGTACAAAGATATCTTTCGTTCTATCATTTCTGAAAAAGTTGCTAAACTCGGCGGATATGTAAAAGATATTCTTTGTTTTCCATCACTTGGACATGTATAAAAAAAATATTGTGACATCTCATTTCGTACAGCATTTTCAAATCGATCATTTTTTATATATCGAAATGGACGATTCCATCGTTTACAGTCGAAAAGAAAAGTGACAAGCGGTTTTTCAAACCAAAGCGGATCTTCTTTTTCTTCGGACCCAAAAGAAAGGTTTTCCTCAGCGGATCCCTCTTCGTCCTGTTTAGTTTCTTTTTGTTCCGAAGTTGTTTCTATGTCGCTTTCTTCCTCATTTTCCTCGCGTTCCCTCGTCCTCGTTGCTGAGGTTTCCTTGAGTTTTTTAGTAATAATAGGGAAAGGCATTCTGCCTAAATAGTATACACAAGTGATAAATAAGAGAATATTAAAGATTCGAGCCAGAGAATTTCTCAATTCTGAAAAAAGGTACTTAAGGTACTTATTAGATTGAATGGAATGATTTTGCCGTATCCAGAATACAACTAATTCAATCCACTTAATAAAAAAAATGTGACCAATTAACCAACCAATAAAACTACTCGTTACAAATAACATCTTGTTGTTGCATCGAAACATATAAATGTTGACTAATCTGGCTAGTGTTGAACTTGGTAAAATAAAATGGTTGAATAATTGAAAAATAAAATTATTCAAAAATATACATTGAATGTTGAAATTACGTATTTCATTTCTAGTAGTAGATCCATAATCTAAAAAGTTATTCTTATTGTTCCAGAAGAAATGAAATAAAAGATATGGTAGAACTAGGACAGTTATTGTATGAGGTTTACCCAATGCTAAATGCAGAGGCGCATAATAGATTGATATAAACATCATAAGCTGTCCCATAATAAAACCGGTTGTTGCTGATATCTGCTTTTCGGTTCCTTCTTCCATAACCCAAGCTCGAAGAAGGAAGAGATAAGAGGGCCCTATGGGGAACGTGGTCATAAATCCATAATAAAGTCCAACTATAACAACGGAATTCATTATCTTCATGCATAAGGATAATGGATTACCTAATAGAAAATTTTTTAAAATCATCACAAACCTCCTACTTTTCTTTTGTATTGCAATCTTTTCTTTTGTATTGCAATTTCTCGATTATTAGATTATTATATGATAAATGATAATTTTGAAACTTTCATTTTCATATAGACTCTATATGGAATAGACTCTAAATATATAGAAATCAAAAGACCATAAATGACATCTCTTATGTCAATGATTCCAAAGAGATATTAAATGAATGGAATTGGAATATAATATAGATATAATATTTTATAAATTATATTTTATTATTATTATTTTATAATTTTATAATGATATTTTATAATATAATGTATAATGAAATAGAACCGTTTTGAGGTTCCCTATGAAATGGGCATGGAACGGAGCCACTACGAAGAAGTTCTGGGAGTTACGAAGGAAGCTTCGGACTCATATTGTTCGTGGGTTGAGAACGGTAGTTGAACTTTATGAGATCGAATCACCCGTTGTTCCTCAGTAGCTCAGTGGTAGAGCGGTCGGCTGTTAACTGATTGGTCGTAGGT